TAGTTACGACATACTACTACAAAATCTTTTATTTGAAGATGTTCTATTTTTTCATAGAAATGTGTTCGCTCAAGAAAGGTTCCATAAGATGTTAATCGTAAATAAGAAGATTGTTTACGAATAAAAACTAAGAAAAATTCCCATTCAAATACATAAGAATTGTATAGGAACCGAAATAATCTTTTATTTTCTTTTGAAAAAACGTAAATAGATTTCTTCTGAGTAATGAGAAGACTATTCAAATTATGATATTCGTGAAGAAAGAACCGCAATAAATGTAAAAAAGGAACATCTTGAATCCAGCATTGAAGAATTTGAACCAAGATTTCCATATGTATGGGATGAGGTATTAGTATATCTGAGACATAATTTAAATGTGATAATTTGTCCTCTAAAAAGGGAAAAATTGAATGAATTGATCGTAAATTATGATATTTTGGTATTTCTTTTTCTTCGAAATAAGATACTAATCGCAACGAGAATGGAATTTCTACAATAATTGCAAAACTTTCTGATATCATTTGAGAATGAAAATGAGAAAAAAAAAAATTATTGTGGTTGTATCCAACGAATCGATTTTGATTAGAATCATTAACCAAAGAAATCAAAAAATTCTGTTGATAGATTCGAGTAATTAAACGTTTTACAAGTACTAAACTAGATTTATTGTCATAACCAAAAACTTCCACAGGTTCGTAAAAAATCGAACCATTTAACCCATGATTATGAGCAAGTGCATAAATATATTCCTGAAAGAGTAGCGGATATAGGAAGTGTTGTTGCCGAGATCTATCCTTTTCTAAATATCCTTGTAATTCTTCCATTGACTTACATTTTTTTTCTACTTGAAACAAAAACAGTAGGCATTTCTTGGGTTATCAAATTATACATAGTGCAATATGGTCAGAACAAGGTATGTATTATGTACAAAAAAATATATATACCCCGGAAACCGAAAGTCCAATCAACAGATCTTTTTCCTCTTCCCTTCTATCTAATGGGTTTATCCTCGTTATAATTACTAGAGGTTCAAAAATCTTTTATTTTTGCAACCCGATCGCTCTTTTGACTTTGGAACAAATTCTTTTTGTCAGTATACTGTTTCTTCTACACATTCGTTTCCAATCTATAATAGAGAATAGTTAGGATTTTTTAAAAAAGAAAAAAAAAAGAATCAAAGGACCACTCACAGGAGAACCTTTTCCCGCATCAGGCACTAATTTTTTTTAACGTCTAATTAGATCGGGTAATTATTCAAATAAAGAATAGAAGCTCGTTGCTTTTTTTTACCAGAATTGGAGCCGTAGGGCTCTATCCATTTATTCACTAAACCCAACCGTAAATGTGCATTTTTTTTGTCTTCCTCCTAAAATAAAAACAAAATTTTGGACTGATCTGGTAAGGATCGACTCCAAATTCTACTAAAAAAAAATAGGAATCTAATAAGAAATTAAGAAATTCCATTTTCTTCTTATTATTACGACATGCTGTTTTTTCCATCCATTACCTTTCAGGATCAGTCGCGGTTTTATAGACTCTACCAATAGTCTGGACGAATTCGTTACTTCATCCAAATGTGTAAAAGATCATAGTCGCACTTAAAAGCCGAGTACTCTACCGTTGAGTTAGCAACCCAGAGAAATATGATTTGTAGATACGATCGAAATAAAAAAAATCAATTGAATTGCACTGTACAACTACGTCAAAACATTGAACTAACAAGAAATAGAAAGGAAAGATTTTATGATCAATTCTAAACACCAAAATAGCAAAATGAATGGATCGGATAAAAAAAAAAAAAACAACGGATTCCCAATAGAAATATCAAAATTTACAGACCGCCCATTTTCTCAAAATTTTTGATTTTCGTTAAGAAAATACATCTTGTATATGTATAATAGTAAATCCGGCAAACCCATCATTTGACCGAAGTAAAGGAAAAACCAATTAGGGGTCAGAATAAACGGATCCGCTTATCTACGATCGAATTATATTTGTTCGATACAACATTGTCAATATGAATGGAAAACAAATTCAATTAAATTAATAATTAATTAAGTATTGTATTTAAGTATTAAGTAAATATTTAAGTATTAAGTAAATCAAATAAGAATTCGTGTTGGATTGGCACAACATAAATAAGAAATTTAGATGAAAAAAAAAAGAAGGAAAAGGTAGAGAAAAAGTATGAATACAACAAGAAAAGAGCAAATTTTGAGTAACTAATTGCCCAAAATAGATACTAGTTACCTTTTCTTGTTTATTTATTATTATTATTATTCAAAGAAATTTTGTTTTTTTTCTTTATGAAGGTCTTTCTTTAACTTTAAAATAATTCTGCCTTCCTTAAAATATCATGAACAGTTCCTGTAGGTTGAGCACCTTTTTCAAGGAAATAACGAATGGCAGGAACATTTAAATAAGTTTGATTCTGTATCGGATCGTAAAAACCCACTTTTTGAAGATCTCTTCCTTCTCTTCGGGATCGAACATCAATTGCAACGATTCGATAGATCGCTCATTGGGATAGATGTGGATAAATAATACCCCCCCCCCTAGAAACGTATAGGAGGCTTTCTCCTCATACGGCTCGAGAAAAAATGATTCTAATATTTCTGTATATTCTGTATATAATGGCAAATAGATCCATAAAATCATGAAGTCGACTATAATTTGAGTCGTTTTTTGTTCTTACTTACAGATACAGAAAAAAAGAAATATCATTCGTACTCATAACTCAAGTTGGGCAATTCTGAAAAAGTGCGAAAGTAACTCTTTAGACATTTCTTGAGTCGTCTCTAACCTCTTTTGTTTGTCTCGTCTCGAATCTATTATTCTTCTTCATTATAATAAAATTCAATAAAATTATTGAGACAATTGAAAATAGTGTTTCCTTGTTCCGGAATCCTTTCTCTTTACTTTGTAAAATCATTAGGTTTAGACATTACTTCGGTGATCCTTATTCCTTTTCAAAATGGCAGCAACATACCTTTTGTTTTTTGTTATTTCTTTCTATGAATAATACGAAAGATTAATTCCCTTGTAATATAATACACTTTTCATTTTAATCGAAAAAGTTTTACCAATTTCGACAAATTTTACTTTTTTATTTTATTTCAAACTTGTTCGAATTATAACCCTTCGATTTCGATATTGAGGATATATTTACAAAGTTGGTCTAACTTATTAATTGTTACTAACCCTAGATTCTTCCCCCCGATAAATGAATCAATACTTTTTGTTCGAGCTCCATTATGTACTATTCCTATTTACCAACCCAACACAAATTAGGTTCCTAGCAAGAACAGAACAAACTATGTCGATTCAAGAGCATCTTCATTCCTATAAAAAATGGTGGATGTAAGAATCCACAACGAATCATGTCCTTCAAGTCGCACGTTGCTTTCTACCACAGCGTTTCAAACGAAGTTTTACCATAACATTCCTCTGATTAAATTTCGAACCGGTATGGAATTGATTCAATATGGAATCATGAATAGTCATTGGCTCAAATGAAACAGATTTCCAAAAAAGACGAATAAACGCGTTTACTTAAGTCTTATTTACATCTTCAACAGATTGTTCGGGATGATGAATCATAAAAAGGATCATCCCTTTTTTTTTCGAACACATAAATTAAAAATGAAAAAGTAATTAAAAAGTAAAGGCCTTTACTTAATAGAATAATAGAATAGATTTTCAATCCCGGATGGATTTTCAATTCCGGAACAAAATCAGTTATTAACCAAATATAAGCTATTCCGATGACTCGAAAAGGTCGGAAGTCTCTCTATAATATAGATTTTTCACACTTATTCAAGTACCAAGGGTTCACAAAAATGAAGATTCAAATCGTTTTTTGTTTTCGTGAGTATGGAATAGAAGAGGTTTCGTGTAAGATAAAAGTCGTTATTCTTTCTTTCATCTGAAAGAGAAAATAAGAATCAAGAATAAGAAGAATCTAATCTTTTCATATCCATCATATACAACGAACAATTGTTACTGAGAGTAATCATGGATATTTAAAGGATCACAGATCCTTTTGACTTAACCAAGGGAAGGGGCCGCTGTTACTGAAATAGAACAATACAATAATAATACATAATATCTATTATACAGCATACAGACCAATTTTGTTTTACTTCAGATTCAAGAATCTTTCCTCCAATTCCATAAAAATGGAATATATAAATTTTCATCCATCCAATCATTACATTATATTGATTTCCAATTATTCAATTGAATAAGCTAAAATACAAAAAAAGAAAATGGGATCCAGATCAATTTCTTTTTCCTATTTTTTCCTTAGAAGTTTTAAGACGAACGATGAAATGCAATTAATACAAAAAACTACGTAATCTTTAGTCTCTACATAAAGTGTGGAATTGGGATACACCATTTATTTTCTTTAGGCTTTCCTTGGGGAGTGGAATAGAAAAAAGACCTTTTTTTTTTCTATTTCAATTCAGAATGCACCATGCGCGAATTCCCATTTCACGGGTATGGAACACAAGGTTTCCCTAAGTAACTAACTTCACTATGAATATGAGTATGAGCATACTCTGAATGGGAATGATCCACCCCCAATTCTTTTTTGAATTAAGAATTCAAAGAAATATCTTTATTTCTACCCGTACATTGAATTCGGAACAAAGAAGGGGTTGGGTCACACATTATATATATCCAATATCCAAGCAAGATTAAACAGAAAATTGTTAAAGAGAAGAATCTTTCGTTTCTGATGGAGACGATCTGGGACGGAAGGATTCGAACCTCCGAATAGCGGGACCAAAACCCGTTGCCTTACCGCTTGGCCACGCCCCATTTAGATTTATATTCGACACTAATAAAGACTAATATTGGTATTGGTCATTCGTCAATCCCAGCCCAAATACATATGAAATACATTGTTGCTAGGATTCAACACATGTAAATATAGAATCACAAAAAATTCTTGATCAAATTATTGATCATTACATAAAATTCAATTAAGATATTGTACGAAACTATAATTCCTTGTATTCTCATTTGAGAATGAAAGGAAAGATTTTTTATTTGGGAGAGTTCGAAGAAAAAGAAGGATTTTTTGACCCGCCTTTTCATTTTTCCTTCATAAAAAGAACTCAACCAAAATCCAATTTTATAATCTACAAGAATGAAATGTTTGTTATGCTTAATATCTTTAGTTTAATCTGTATCTGTCTTAATTCCACCCTTTATTCGAGTAGTTTTTTCTTCGCTAAATTGCCCGAGGCTTATGCCTTTTTCAATCCAATCGTAGATGTTATGCCTGTCATACCTGTACTATTTTTTCTATTAGCTTTTGTTTGGCAAGCTGCTGTAAGTTTTCGATAAAATTTTGAATACTCTGCAAAATTCATGATTTATTCGAAAAAAAAAATTCTAAAATAAAAATTGATAAGATCAGATAAGTTTTACATTATGAACCCTCGATTCAAAAATAGAAATTCTTGTATATTGAATTGAATGACCGCGGTGATAAATTTGGATCAACTTATTTCCTCGTTCTGACATTCCAGTAAACAAGGACTTTCTAAGAACCCACAATACCCAATAACGGATATGGCCAAACATTTTTGGTAATGAAGGAATCAGAACCTTTCTTTTCTTATTACCTTATTACAAAGTAGAAAGAAATTTGTTGAAAATTACTTTTTTTCAAGATTCAAGAAAAGACTTCATTTTTGGGGTGTTATGCCAAAATAACGTATGTGATAAAAAATAGGCAATCTATTTCCTTTTTCCAAAAAAAATAATCTTGGAGATTGTGTAATGCTTACTCTCAAACTCTTCGTTTACACAGTAGTGATATTTTTTGTTTCTCTCTTCATCTTCGGATTCTTATCTAACGATCCGGGCCGTAATCCTGGACGTGAGGAATAAAAAATGTTGAGTTTTCTTTATTTTTTTTATATATTCCATACATTTAACATTTACCTATGATGAAAAAATCAAAGGATCCCATTTTTTCAAATTTGAAAGTCTGAAGTGATCAGAGGGAACGGAGAGAGAGGGATTCGAACCCTCGGTACAAATAACTCGTACAACGGATTAGCAATCTGCCGCTTTAGTCCACTCAGCCATCTCTCCCAATTCAAAATTGAAATTTTTTTTATGTGATGTGAAGTAAAAAGATTGAAACAAAAAAAACCTCGTTTTCTTTTTTTAATTATTTAATTTATTAGTAATAATTTATTATAAGATAGGATAAATTAACGATAATAATATAAAAATAATAGAAATAATATATTAATATATTAAAAACAAATTTTAAATTATATAATTATATATTAAAATGGATAAGATATCTACGAATTTGATCAGTAATTCAATTTAGATAATGATTCGAAACAGAGATCTTATCCCCAATAGAATAGATATAGACAGAATCCCTTACTTCATTTACTTCATTTCTTTGATTTTGTAAGAAAGGTTCATTCCCCCGGCCTGGTTAAGTACTGGCCGGGCCATTACATTACATTATTTCTTTTTTTGTTCTGATAAATCATTTCATAGATCAAACAATTTCATTATGTATGATTTGATATCAAATCAAAAATTCTTTGTTGTTATTGAAGCAACAAAGAAAATGTCTATCCCCAGTCCTATGATAGAAGTGCCATTTCTTAGTAGTTAGTATTATTAATACTATATTAATAATAAGAATACTATTAATACTATAGAATATGAAAGAATATTTTGCACATTCCTATTAAGTATTAAGTATATAAATATAAGTATTTTTTTCTCAATTTACTTAATTACTAACCGGAAAAGAACACATACCACATACATATAACAATTAATATTAAACAATATCAAATAATATTAAACAATATTCAAAATGAAACACACATATGTTATAACATATATAACATAACTCATTTACTTGTTCAAGGGACAAGCTTTATTTTATTTGAACATTTGAAATCCAATCGATCCGATTGATCCGAATTCAAATTCATAGGATCTGGCAGTTGAAGGGGAAGTTGAAAAAGAAAAAAGAAATGCGGAATTCATCATTTTTATGTTATGGTCCAGCTTTAATAAATCCCTGGATTCGGAATGTCAGTTCAGTAATGACTTCCAGCAAATGAAAAGGATTACTTTTCATTTTATTTCATTTAATTATTTAATTTAATTATATTTAATTATATAAATTATATTTCATTATATTATGAATTAGGATCAAGTATGATCAAGTCAAGTTTTATTTAAATAAGCTGCTTTCTATTCTTCGCCTATTTTTTTCAAGTACCTCCAGCGGGACGAAGTGCCAACACTAGAATTGTCATGAGTCTGATGCTATCTTAATTGTATCTCATTCCTTTGCTCATTCCTTTGTTCGACAAAAGGTTCATTCATATATAATAATGGAGATATGTAGCGGGTATAGTTTAGTGGTAAAAGTGCGATTCGTTCGATTAATAACTTAAATAGTTAAGGGATCTTTCGGTTTTTTCATATTCCGATCAAGAT